AATTAGTCAATTTATTAGTGAACAAGGCAAAATATTATCTAGAAGAGTGAACAGATTGACTTTGAAACAACAAAGATTAATTACTATCGCTATAAAACAAGCTCGCATTTTATCTTCATTACCTTTTCTTAATAATGAGAAACAATTTGAGAGAGCCGAGTCGTTCCCTAGAACTACCGGCCCTAGAAACAGAAATAAGTAGACCCACCACCCGAATTGAATAAAAACTCTAATTGGAACTCAAACTCCGATTGATGTTTTGTTGGAAAAGCCGAGAGATTAGATTGTCGCGTCATAAGAAAAAAGAAAAAATAATGGGGGGGGGGGAGAAATCTTTTTTTTTTTTTATTATTATTATTGAAGCGTGTTTATTCATTCCTACTGTTATCATATGAATTTCGATTCTATCTTCCCGGAGTTCATTCTCCGGGGAACTCCGTTTAAATCATTCCGTCGAATTCCTTAAATCTCCTTATTTGAGGATTTCATTAGAAATCATGTAAAGACTATTCTTATTTAATATAGCTATTTGTGCAAGTATTTTACGGTTAAGAAGCAACTGTCTCTTGCGCAGATCGTGTATTAATCTACTATAACTATAGGATACCCTATCCTCGCGGGTTACCGCGTTTATCCGAGTGATCCACAAACGACGAAAATCTCTCTTTTGCCGGCCTCTATCCCGATGAGTAGAAACCAAAGCTCTCATTTTCTGTTGCATAATAGTTCGAGTAAGTCTTGAATGAGCCCCTCGAAAGGTTGATGCAAATAAACGCATTTTTGATCGACGTCTCCGAGCTATATATCCTCGTCTAACTCTGGTCATTGAATCAAATAAAACTTTGATGAATAACTAATTGATTTCTTTTCTTTCAGTCATTCTTTTCCCCTCTTCTAGTTTAATTAATAACAAAACGGATTCTTCCGATGTATAAAATAAAAATTCCAATGGCTTTTGCTACTATGACCTTCCCAACCACGATTTTTTATTTCTTCCAGGCATTTGCATTTCGCCCCAAAATAAAATATAAAATTTGACCGATATTAAGTATCAAAAAAATAGTAATAAATACGTAGTAAATGGATAAATAAATAAAATAGAAATAGTGGCTTCCATCGTTTCTATGGTTACTTCTTAAACGGTGAGGTCCTCTCTATACACCGGAGCCCCTTACTCATTTAATCAATGTTTTGGTAACTTGTACAGTTCACACTCTTTGGCTCTACCCATGAATTATACAGTAATAGGTCTTTTCACAACGAGATCTATCCATACAGTGACGGCATTTAGTTGTGAAGGTTGGCTAGGTAGCTGACCCTGTTAGTCCGTTCTTGCAAGAGTAGGAACAGAATTATTCTGTTTTTAAAATAAAATTTCCCCGCTTAATGGATACCACTTGCTACCAATGGGGAATTGCTTTTCATCTCAAATTGAGGTGATTGGATTTGCACCAATGGAAACCATAAATTCCATACCATACACAATAACACAATATAGGTATATGATAGATCACTATTTTTAGATAGTGAATGGAGTTCGTCCATTCCATCCTATTCGTTGGTACTGGTCATTGATACTGGAAAAATTGTCTCATTTGTTCCAGCCCATGATCTGAACGCGTCGCACATACACCCTAGTACATATTCCTCGACGCTGAGGACATCCTCGAAGAGCAGGGGATTTCGTAACATTTCGGATTGGCTGTCTTGTATTTCTAATAAGTTGTTTAATAGTTGGCATGCTGCATCGTATCCAAAAGCTGGTTTAGATCGATCCTAACCCGATCATGATGAATTACTTCTTAATTTTTTACCTGGGTAAGAACATAAAATATGAACTTACGGATCATTCTAATTATGGTTCGAGATAGAATCTAGGATTTTTATGCGAAACCCCCGTTATTTTCGATCGCTACAAGATCAACAATGCCATGAGCTTGGGCTTCTGTTGCTGACATAAAAACATCTCTTTCCATGTCTTCGGATATAACCCATAAGGGTTTTCCCGTTCTTTGTACATAAACCCTTGTGAGGGTTTCGCGTAGTCTTAGTAGTTCTTCCGCTTCCAGGATAAATTCTCCTGTTGATGCCTCATAAAAAGAGCTAGCAGGTTGGTGGATCATAACCCTGGCGATATAATATAATATAATAACATAATGAATGGTTCCCCTATCTCGCGCGATCGCATGAAAGGGTAGGATAAAGAATAACAAGCAAGAGGAAAAAGATAGAATTGAACAACCGTACAGGCATATTTTTTTGTGCATTGCATACGGCTCCTAAATGGAATTTACTTTTCCCTTCCATTGAAGAAAGAGACAAATAAGATCCATCAGATCCAGATCGTTGAATGCTCCATTTACCATCCTTCCTTTCGGAGGAGCCAAAAATACTATGATGGTTCCGTTGCTTTATATATTTATTCGTCTGTTCTGTGATTCTGCAATCCCAAAGTATCTTTCTGATCGGATCAAATAAGTAAATTTTTTTTTTTTTTCTTTCGTACTCTTTCATAACCTAAATACTAAATATCGGAAAGAGACTTCTGGTGTAGAAGCAAAAAAGGATTTGTTTGTGACGCTGAAACAGACCTCCGATACATAAGATGAAATCGGGAAATAACCTTTGTTTCATACTACTATCTCGATACAGAATCTCATGTTATGGAAAAAAAAATGAAATAATGGTTTGTTAATATCGAGTTCGAGGTGCCATGCTATTATTACTTATTATTTATATTCCATATAGCGAAGGCATAGTCTTATGTTTTCTCTCAAATAAAAAAAAAACTCATTGGCGCCAAGCGTGAGGGAATGCTAGACGTTTGGTAATTTCTCCTCCAACCAGGATAAAAGATCCCATTGAAGCGGCTAATCCCATGCATATTGTATGTACATCTGGTGACACAAATTGCATAGTGTCATAAATAGCTATTCCGGGGATTACCCACCCGCCGGGAGAGTTTATAAACAAATAAAGATCCCTGGTCGCATCCTCTATACTGAGATATATCATGAGACCCACAATTTGATTTGAGATCTCGCTATCAATCTCTTGCCCTAAAAAAAGTAATCTTTCTCGATGAAGTCGGTTGATTAGGACAAAATTTCCTTCGGAACCGCACACGCGCCTTTAGATGCATACGGTTCAAAAAATGGCGAAACGAAAAAAAAAAAAAGAATCAATGTGTCGATTCCAGCCCTCTTTGTTTTTGTTTTTTCGTAAAAAAAAAGTTTTTTCCTAACTAAACGAAGAGGCTTTTTCTTTCATTTTTAAGAAACATGAGTTTTGAATCGCTTCCCTTTAACCTATAAGAATTTTAACCTATAAAAAAAAAAAAAAGAATTCATTGAACTTATCGAACTAACCTCTCATTGATGTATTGGTTTCATCGAGATTCGAATCACGATGTTATTTTCTTGTTCCTAAACGGGCCTCCTCAATTCTTTTAGGTTTATGCTCTACTCCGGGTAAAAATCTGCCCGAATTCTATTTGCACATATAGTACAAATAATCCCAGTACCACTTCTTTTTGCTTTTGCTACGACTTTTTTTTTTTTCAATTCGGCCGGTTTCATGCCTTCCACCAATACCAAATATTTGATGTATTCATCATATTACTTTATTGATTGGCAGTTTAAGATCACTTATATTATCACTTATATTATACATTATGTTATGGTATAAATATAATAAGAATCTGTTATGATACAAGCGGTAATTATCCGTAGATTCCCAATTTGGTATTTCCTGAACGGAGCCTGGATACTTCTTATTGGTCCAACCTAACCATAAATTATTCTAGTTGATAATAAGAATTAATTGATATAATTTTGATCCCCAAACCAACAAAAAAATTGATCTAATTGCGCTTCACGCTCCGAATTCGAATTATAATTATTATTAACGATTCAATCAATCTTTCTTGGGCAAAACAGGGGGTATCTCGATCGGGGGAGAGAACGGGGAAATCCCATATGACCCAATATGTCTGACAAGTCGCACTATACGTCAACCCAAACTGCATCTTCCTCTCCAGGATTCCGAAAAGGCACTTTTGGAACACCAATGGGCATTAAGTTAAAAAAAAAAAGCACTAAGTACTATATTTTACTTTGATGTGGAAACGTAATAATGGCTTTCTCACCTTCCTAATATTTTCGTTTATTTTTAAAAACGTTTATTGGATTTTATCCATAGATTGGAGGGTTCATGGAGGAAGACAGAATGAATAACGGAAAAAAAAATTATTACGAATGGGTCATTCGAATGATGAACAAGTCTCTATGCATTTGCTCAAAAAAAAAAATGGGACCAACCCCCCCCATTGCGTATTGGTACTTATCGGGTATAGAATAGATTTGTTTCTCTTTGTTCCTACGAACAGAATTGAATTGTTCAATTATTTCCAATGGAAGGGAATAAATATTAACCCTTGCCTCGAGATAATCCACTGAAAGGCGGAGGGCCATAGCATAGTCTTTTCCAATGCGATAAAGTCACATAGTGTCCATTTATCTTTGATAAAAAAGGGGTATTTCCATGGGTTTGCCTTGGTATCGTGTTCATACCGTCGTATTGAATGATCCCGGTCGCTTACTTTCTGTCCATATAATGCATACAGCTCTAGTTGCTGGTTGGGCCGGCTCGATGGCCCTATATGAATTAGCGGTTTTTGATCCCTCTGACCCCGTTCTTGATCCAATGTGGAGACAGGGTATGTTCGTTATACCCTTCATGACTCGTTTAGGAATAACCAATTCATGGGGTGGTTGGAGTATCACAGGAGGAACTGTAGCGAATCCGGGTATTTGGAGTTACGAAGGTGTGGCCGGGGCACATATTGTGTTTTCCGGCTTGTGCTTCTTAGCAGCCATCTGGCATTGGGTGTATTGGGACCTAGAAATCTTCTGTGATGAACGTACGGGAAAACCCTCCTTGGATTTGCCCAAGATCTTTGGAATTCATTTATTTCTCTCAGGGTTGGCTTGCTTTGGTTTTGGTGCATTTCATGTAACAGGCTTGTATGGTCCTGGAATATGGGTGTCCGACCCCTATGGCCTAACCGGAAAAGTACAACCTGTAAATCCAGCGTGGGGGGCAGAAGGTTTTGATCCTTTTGTTCCGGGGGGAATAGCCTCCCATCATATTGCAGCGGGGACATTGGGCATATTAGCGGGCCTATTCCATCTTAGTGTCCGCCCGCCCCAACGACTATACAAAGGATTACGTATGGGTAATATTGAAACTGTCCTTTCCAGTAGTATCGCTGCTGTCTTTTTTGCAGCTTTTGTAGTTGCTGGAACTATGTGGTATGGTTCAGCAACTACCCCCATCGAATTATTTGGGCCCACCCGTTATCAATGGGATCAGGGGTACTTCCAGCAAGAAATATATCGAAGAGTTGGCACCGGACTAGCCGAAAATCTGAGTTTATCAGAAGCTTGGTCTAAAGTTCCCGAAAAATTAGCTTTTTATGATTACATCGGTAATAATCCGGCGAAAGGGGGATTATTCCGAGCAGGCTCAATGGACAACGGGGATGGAATAGCTGTTGGGTGGTTAGGGCACCCCGTCTTTAGAGATAAAGAGGGGCATGAGCTTTTTGTACGCCGTATGCCTACTTTTTTTGAAACATTTCCAGTCGTTTTGGTAGACGGAGACGGAATTGTGCGAGCCGATGTTCCTTTTAGAAGGGCAGAATCAAAATATAGTGTCGAACAAGTAGGCGTAACTGTTGAGTTCTATGGTGGCGAACTCAATGGAATCAGCTATAGTGATCCCGCTACTGTGAAAAAATATGCTAGACGTGCGCAATTGGGGGAAATTTTTGAATTAGATCGTGCTACTTTGAAATCTGATGGCGTTTTTCGTAGCAGTCCAAGGGGTTGGTTCACTTTTGGACATGCTTCGTTTGCTTTGCTCTTCTTTTTCGGACACATTTGGCACGGTGCTAGAACCTTGTTCAGAGATGTTTTTGCTGGGATTGACCCAGATTTGGATGCTCAAGTCGAATTTGGGGCATTCCAAAAACTTGGAGATCCAACTACAAGGAGACAAGTAGTTTGATACAACGTTGTTCTGGTCTGGTATCATTCGCCTCTATTTTTTTTATTTAGCATAGGTATAGGCGGGGTACCGGAGAAATTTTTATTTTCATTATTGCTTTTCTTTAAATATTACCCTTTCCTTGTCTGGGAAATGATCCCAAATGCACAGGTGTGGAAGCTATAATTGTAAACCACGATCGAATCTATGGAAGCATTGGTTTATACATTCCTGTTAATTTCGACTCTAGGGATAATTTTTTTCGCTATCTTTTTTAGAGACCCGCCTAGGATTTCGACTAAAAAGATGAAATGATTTTTCATTATCTCAATTGAAGTAATGAGCCTCCCAACTAATAGGGGAGGTTCATCATTTCAACTAGTCTCCGTGTTCCTCGAACGGATCTCTTAGTTGTTGAGAGGGCTGCCCAAAAGCGGTATATAAGGCATACCCAGTAAAGCTTACAAGTGAACCGGATATAGAGATGGCGACTAAGGTTGCTGTTTCCATTATTAGAAAATTTCAAGACCACGATATGGTGGATCTACGTTACGACAAGATCGTTTATTTACAACGGAATAGTATACAAAGTCAACAGATCTCAACCAATGCAATAGGATTTATGGTTACACAAACCGTTGAGGACAGTTCTAGATCTGGGCCAAGAAGAACTCTTACAGGGGATTTATTGAAACCATTGAATTCGGAATATGGTAAAGTAGCTCCTGGATGGGGAACTACCCCCTTAATGGGTGTCGCAATGGCTCTATTTGCGATATTCCTATCTATTATTTTGGAGATTTATAATTCTTCCGTTTTACTGGATGGAATTTCAATGAGTTAGGCCCACAAGAACAACGAAGTCCTAGCTTTTGAATCAAAAATGAATCACTTAGGACTCGGATTTCTGGACCATTCTGGTAGTTCGACCGCGGAATTTCGTTGTTTCGGTAGTTCCGGAATATGAGTGTGTGACTTGTTATAATTGATCCTATTGATAGTGCAGAAATGGGTCTGTCATCTCATCTCAATGGAGATGGTTCTGCCCCGTCGGATATTTATTCGAGTATCTGGAGCACGGAATACATGGAATAGCTCAAGAGAAATATTTGAACTATGATTCATACCTACTATTCAGACCTCGCGACCGGACTCCTACTCCAAAAATTTGCAAAGAGGTATTTCATAAATCGAACGATTTTTTCTCTTTCCGAATCGTGTTTATTTTGACTTTGACCGAGGGACAAATCTTTCTCTGGATTTTTGGTCATAACATTCATTCATTAAGTAAGTGATGATCAAATGGTTCTTACTCAGAGAACCTTTGGGCTTAGCTTTAGGGCGAATCATCGTGGTTCTAGTATGAATCTGAGGTTTCAATCAAATCATAGGGTCTCAACAAGAGAATTCCTATCAATAGTAAAAAAAATTACGCACAAACAACAAATCAAA